AGATGATTTCTTCATATAGATAGATATAGGATCTATGGGGCAATTACTTAGAAGTACTGTTTGTGCAACAGCCCTTCCTATCTGATAGAAAAGGATCTCATGATCCTGAACCGAGCTTACCTGGGATCGCAAATCCCAAGTTTTTCTATGAAGAGCGGATCGAATTGTATTAGTGTCTATAATGGATTTCTTCTGTGTAATACTAATTGATAGGGCCTCATTGGTAAGTGATACAAGATCTCGTACATCGGAACCCATGGTTATGGACCCGAATCCACTAGCATTCGTATGGAAGATTTTCTTTTCCAAAGGAAATCCCCGAGTATATGAAAGAGTGAAAAAGTGCTTTCGTTGTTGTGGAATAAGAAGCCTTCGTATCTTAATGCACGTATTGAATTTATTCGCAGCTATTAGACCGGGATCCACTTTTTTGGGAATATGAGTCGACGCAATAACAAGAATATTGCTATTGGAGGATCTTTCACAATCCCTGGAGAGATGGTTCACTAATAGACCGAGGGATAAGTAATTCGACGCATCCAGAGACAGATCATGAATGTTTGGAATCCATAGTATGCAAGGAGACATTGCTTTTGCTAATTCGAGTTGAAAGGTGATATAAAAGCGGTCTACCATATCCACCTCCTCATTCGTCATAGTTAGCAGCTCCCCATCAATATCCTCACTATCCTCACTATCATCAATATCCTCAATATCCTCACTATGATGAGTATGATGAGCACCACTATTATCAAAAATATCCTCACCATCACTATCATCATAAATATCCTCAAAAAATTGAGGCCTTTCATCCAGGAACTTGTTCGGAACTACTGTAATGAAAGGAAGATAGGAGTTTGTCGCTAGGTATTTGACCAAATAGGATCGTCCAGTTCCTATAGAACCTATCACTAAAATACCCCTAGAGGGGGATAGGCCTAAGCGGAGTGAAAAGGGTTTTCCATGAGATGGGAAATGAAAACTATTAGCCCCAAACGAGGTTTGTGAATAAGTGATTGTCTGATAATGCGCAAGGAATACTCGTCTTTCTGCTAAAGAGGGTCTATGAAACTCATAATTCATTAGATACTTTTTATGAATGTCAACTAAGTATCGTAAGTAAACCGATCCTGGTTGTTCAATCATTTGATAACTAGAACCATTCTTTGATAAATGATCACTATCAGTCAGACTCCATAGAATTTTATCAATCCTTTTTTCTTTCCTTAAGATGGAGAACTGAACCAAGAATTCTCTTTCGGCATCATCAATCGAATCAGTATTCGCGACCCAGGATTCGATCTTATCATCAATCCAACCACTGTTCACATTTTTTCTTTTTCTTAGTAATGAATAGATCTCTTTACTTGTACGACTTAGATGTCTCGTATTTCTCGAAAAAGTGATTCGATTGATGGGATTGGGTATGATACTTAGGAAATCGATGATATCAATGAGATTGATATTCCAATATTTCTTCTTAGAAGGTATTGATTTGACCCCATAAGCGGGACCACCACCCGATAGCATCTTGCCGCCAAAAGCCCGTATTTCTTCTAGAAAATATCCTAAAGCAGCTAGAAAGAGATTCTTTAACCAGAAAGAATTCAGTTCAGATGTAGGATACCTATCCAGAAGTTTTCGCAACTCAATCATGTATGATGGAATCATCAAAGATTTGATCTTTTCCAACTCTGTCTGTAACTCCCTAGAGGCTCGGGAAACAACGAGAAGATGTCTACGAACGATATATCCAGCAACAAGAAGAAGGAAAAGGATTGAATAGAGCAACTCCCGAACATTTGGTGATCCCGGAAATTCCCATATCAATGAAACGGGTGACTCATTATCTCGACGAAGCATTTCTTCGGACAGAAGAAGATTATGTAAACACTTACTCGAAATCTCGCTTATCAGATTCCTTTGTGGAAGAAGAATCTCCCGCAATTTGTTCTGAAGAATTGGCCATGATATATCTATATCTAATCTATCTATAATATCTTCAAAAAGGGATAACAATTTTTGACTGCTACTTAGTATCGCTATCCTCAATAGGTCTGAATTATATACTTTTTTGAAAGTATCTAAAAGAATGAAATTGAGATATTTGTACCCTGTCGAAGTAAAGAACCATGGCATATATGTTTGAAACATATTTGAGAGAGTTGAAAAAGCACTATAGGTTCTATACATCTGCCCTTCCTCAACGCATTTATTTAGATAAAGACTCCGTTTTTTCCTCTTTTCGGATGGTAATAAATATTTCTCAGAGTCAATCAAACCCATCTTTGAATTGAAATTGAGAAACTGATGCAAGTTCTTCCCTTCTGAATCAGATGGATTCATATCTGAAAGAGCTTGACAATAAATTCTTTCAAAATTGACTAATTGTCCCTCTCTTAGAGGTGTTCCAAAAATGTCTGCGATCGAGTAAAGAGCTCTACGAACGAATGGAGCGGATCGAATTGGAAAATGAAAAGATTTGTCCAAGTTATCCGGTTCGGCACCACTCGGCGGAAAATTCTTAGGTATGCATATCTTAGATACCTGTGACTCGATCGGTGAAATAGTATCTTTTTCCAAAAAAACATCTTTTTTTTTACCGACGTGCAAAGAAAATATTTTGTTGCGAATGAAAAAGATATTGAGGAATTGTCCATACGTAAGATCATAATTATTGATAGGGGTCCTTTCCACATAAAAAGGGAATCCTTTGTTACAATAGAACCAGAAGTGATGTGGATTATTCAAGAATCGAAGTCGATTTGCTTTATAAAAAGAGGATATCAATGAACTTCTATGAAATGGTTTCACGGGATTCAGCCAATTGTCTCGATCGTGGGATATCATTGAGAAATAGGAATCGGTCTTCTCAAAAGATTTCCTGCGATTTTTTCTAGTATGGAATGAGTCAATCATCCACTTCGGTATCTTATTGAACAAAAACGGTGATACTCTTCCTCCATTGATCAAGAATTTCGATTTTTGGGAAGTATCATGATCATCCAATAAGAAGGGTTTCAATTTATTCAAATGAACGATTTGAAGACCTATTGATTCTAACAACTGATTGAAGCGTTGATCAGTTGGACCCTTCAACTCATAGATGTGGATCTCGGACCTATGAATGGGGCTATTCCCGATACTCACAAAGAAAAAAGGAAGTGACCTAAACAAAAAGAAAAGAAGCGACTTGGACAAATTGGACAAATAGGACAAAAGGGGAAGTAACTTCGACAAAAGGAAACGAAGTGACTTAGAAGGATCTTTTTTGTCGAAAAATTCCGACCAATACCAATCAATTTTTTCGATAACCTCAGACCAATCAATTTTTTTTTTGATAACCTCCGACCAATACCAATCAATTTTTTCGATAACCTCAGACCAATCAATCAAATATTGATTAATACCTAATCGATCGAAGACTACTTGAAAACGGCTCTTCTGCTCAGAAACGAAATGTTCCAAATCCTCCTGGAAACTCTTGCTCCCATTGGACCATTTGTATCTATATGCATCAGGATCCCGATTCATGGATCTCTCGCTTCGAGAAATAAGAGGATCGAACCATTTCTTATGACTCTTTTTCAAATTCGATAAATGTTGGTTGATCGTAAATTTCCTTTGAGTTCTCTGATTCAGAGTATCATTTCCTATTTGATCCCTTTGAATTCCGTATTCGAAGTTGCAATCGGATCTATTCATTAAAAAGAATCGATTTGATACATTTCTTATGTACCCATGGATGCTATATTGGATTGGAATCAGATTTTGGATCAATCTATGTTGATTGAATGCCTTCAGTATGGTGTTGATAGCAAATACCACTCTTTTTGGTTTTGGATCTTCCAAAGCATTCCCGCAGGAGATCTGGACCCCTTTTTTTCTGATCCTTCGATAAAAAGATTCATTTTCTTCAGAAAACATAGGAGGTAGAACCAATAAAGATTTCTTTGTCGATTCATCCCTGGAGTTGAATACCTCGTTCAAGAATTTTTTTTGATCCAATCCGCAGGAATCAATAGAAAAGGCAAAACCCTTATGATACACCAGATCCGGCTCGGTTATTGATAGAGTGAATAGATCTGCCACTCCTTGAAATCTCTCTTCTGATTCAAAATCGTGGCGCCCCACGTATCCTCCCCTCTTCCGGTCATGGAATAGATGAAATAAATCAAAAAATGGATTTTGGTTCAAGAATGAAATCTTGTTGGAACTGCCCATATCCGGTTCATCCTTCGGAACCCTATCACATCCCGGATTTGATGCAATAGGATGAATTGTGACGGTATTTTGTAAATACGCAATTATCTTGAATATATCAATGATTTCTTTTTTTTCCGATCGCCGGGATGGGACAAAAGAAAGATCTTGTTGTTTCTTCAATAATTTCTGATCTCTGGTGGACCTCTTAGTAGGATTCGAACCCAGATGAAGTTCTGACCATCTGTCAGAGAAAAAAGAACGAATTGATCTTGTAGGATTCCCAAGAAATTCTTCGATTTCTTCCGGAAGCGGATGATTATTCATCTGCTTCTCACGTTCCGTGAATAGCCGGGACATTGAGGAATCTCCAGAAAGGCTTTTCGGGAATCGGTCTGATTCTATCTCTGCTCCTTCCGTTTGAAGAAAGGAAGGATCCCAAAGAATCGACCCTTCTTTTTGAATCTCTCTTTGATTGATCCATGTGTGATATTCCGAATCCTTATTACGAATGGAATCGAAATGATCTATGGATTGATCAAAAGATCCTTTCAATTGGCTAGAATCCCTTACTTGAACGAAATTAGATCTTGTGGAATCATATTGCATATTTGACGATACATTCCATACCTTGCTAAACAAGCGAAAAAACCGATCCTTGTTTATCAACCACACATTGTCTAAGCAAATCCAATTCTCTCTCGACACCTTCCTAAAGAAATCTGATTCGTGCGGATTCTTCTTCCAACTAACGAAGAGATCTTGGCGGAATTGCCACATATGAAATTGAATACAATTTTGCAGCAAAGAAATACCACACTTGTTTCTCGAGAAGAGATGGGAAAGATGCTCAATATCATTTGATTGAATAGTTGACCCAGCTCCTTGTTGTTTGAAGAAACCCTCCACTTCAATTGGTCTTTTTTCACGAAAAGAAGACATAAGATAACAAATCCAGTGTTTCACTAAGATTTCAAATAGCTGTCCCGAATTCAAGTTGATTATGTTTCGCTTATTTCTCGGAGAAAGACGATCAAACAATTCCCAATCATGGTCCTTGCGGATCCGATCATCCGTATAGGAAACAAAAGAAGACTCCAGATATTTGATATCTTTCTCTTTGAATGAGATCTCAATTACAGCCAGGGTTTCATTAGATATCTTACAAATAGAATCCCTCTTTTTTCCGACCCGGTTCCTCCACCACCGCGAACCCCAGTTAGATTCAGGCATGATACACTTTTTCGTTTTAGTTATTGGGAGAACCCAAGTACTCTCTTTCGGATCCATGAAACAACTCTCAGAGATCTTTTTCCCTTTTGGAAGATACAGGAGCGAAACAATCAACCTATTGATAGACCCAAAAGATTTTTCCAATGGAGCATTTCTGGGTCCAAAGGAATTCCTAGGCAGAAGCCCCATCAAATATAGATTTTTTCTTTCGACCATTTCTCGATTATGCATGCGATAGAGAAGGACCACTACTACAAGCAGTACTAGACCTTTGGTCGTCAATACTGCACCTTTGACTAGACCCTTGATCGTCAGTACTGCCCCTTTGATCGTGAAATACCGATTGCTTCTTGACCCCTGTGAATCGCGTGAGAGTAAACTCCTCCAAATTAGGGGGTCGAAGAGTTTCATAAAACGTTCTTGCTCGAAAAAAATAGAAACGATAGTTCTAACTGAATCGACTTGGGTCCACGAATCTAACAAATCGTGAGAGTTCTTGACCTCTCTTAACATCTCTCTCAATTCGAAGATCCAGGGTTGAAATGGATCTTGTTGTGAAATTTTATGCTTCATTTTGAGTGCCTCCCCATTATAAATATTGAATATAAAGTAAAAGAAAATAGGTTTCCATTTCTTTAGGTAATCTCCGATACGATAGTTCTTTCTTCTATGATATTTCTTTATGATATTTCTTTTACAATATTTCTTTCTTTATTCTATGATAATCCCCCTTATGCATCCATGGCTGAATGGTTAAAGCGCCCAACTCATAATTGGCAAATTTGCGGGTTCAATTCCTGCTGGATGCACGACAACGGGAATGTTCAATACGTCTATTGGAATTGGCTTTGTATCAATGGAATCTCATCATCCATACCAATTCGTTATGTGTTATGTATGGTATATTCATATCATAAGTATAGAAACAGTTAGAGGGAGAATTCTTATCGAAACTGGAACTCATAGGGAAGAAAATAGATTTATGGATAAAATGAAATATGCAGTATTTACAGAAAAAACTGTTCGGTTATTGAGGAAGAATCAATATACTTCTAATGTCGAATCAAAGTCAACTAGGACAGAAATAAAGCGTTGGGTCGAACTCTTTTTTGGTGTCAAGGTAATAGCTATGAATAGTCATCGAATCCCGGGAAAGAGTCGAAGAAGGAGACCCCTTAGAGGGCATAAAATGCATTACAAACGTATGATTATTACGCTTCAAGCGGGTTATTCTATTCCATCTATTAGCTTAGAAAGAAAAGAAATGAATTTCACTCAAAATACTTCATAACACGGCGATACATTTATATAAAACTTCTACCCCGAACACGCGAAATGCAACTGTTGGAATTCAAGTGAAATCCAATCCACGAAACAATTTGATCTCTGGACAGCGTCGTTGTGGTAAAGGTCGTAATGCCAGAGGAATCATTACCTCAAGGCATAGAGGGGGAGGTCATAAACGTCTATACCGTAAAATAGATTTTCAACGAAAGAAAAAAGACATATCTGGTAGAATCGTAACCATAGAATACGACCCTAATCGAAATGCATACATTTGTCTCATACACTATGGGGATGGTGAGAAGAGATATATTTTACATCCCAGGGGGGCTCTAATTGGGGATACCATTCTTTCTGGTACAGAAGTTCCTATCTCAATGGGAAATGCCCTACCTTTGAGTGCGGTTTGAACTATTAATTTACGTAATTGGAAGTAACCAATTAGGTTTACGACGAAACCTAGAAATCGATCACCCACCCAAATTGAGTACCTCTACGGGATAGACCTCAACAGAAAACTGAAGAGTAACAACAGCAAGTGATTGAGTTCAGTAGTTCCTTATAGAAAATTATTGACTCTAGAGATATGGTAATATGGAGAAAACATAATTGTTTGAAGCACCGACAGAACCGGAAGCGCCCCTTGTTTCAAAGAGAGGAGGCCGAGTTATTCACATTTCATTTGATGGTCAGAGGCGAATTGAAAGCCAAGCATTGAGAATTCGACCCCCGGGGGAAAAGTAGAGATGTCTCCTACGTTACCTGAAATATGTGAAAGTTTTGACGTAATTTGATAGAGTCATTCGGTCTGAGTGCTACATGAAAAACATAAGCCAGATGAAGGAACAGAGAGACCTAGGATGTAGAAGATCATAACATGAGTGATTCGATTCGGCAGATTTTTGGACTCCTTTATCTCAACTCCTATGGTACTTCATCATACGATTTATATAAGATAGGATCCATCTACCTAGATATCATCACATACATCCAGAAAGCCGTATGCTTTGGAAGAGGCTTGTACAGTTTGGGAAGGGATTTTGATTGATCAATAGGAAGAATCTACTTCAACCGATATGCCCTTAGGCACGGCCATACATAACATCGAAATCACACTTGGAAAGGGGGGACAATTAGCGCGAGCTGCGGGTGCTGTAGCGAAACTGATAGCAAAAGAGGGTAAATCAGCCACACTAAAATTACCATCTGGAGAGGTCCGTTTGATATCCAAAAACTGTTCAGCAACAGTCGGACAAGTGGGTAATGTTGGGGTGAACCAGAAAAAATTAGGTAGAGCCGGATCTAAGCGTTGGCTAGGCAAGCGTCCTGTAGTAAGAGGGGTCGTTATGAACCCCGTAGACCATCCCCACGGGGGTGGGGAAGGGAGGGCCCCGATTGGTAGAAAAAAACCCACAACCCCTTGGGGTTATCCTGCGCTTGGAAGAAGAAGTAGAAAAAGGAATAGATATAGTGATAGTTTGATTCTTCGTCGCCGTAGTAAATAGGAGAACATTGAAAATCAAAATTGAAAATCAAATAGGTCTCTTTGTCCTTACAAAATAAAATAAAGTCTTTACAAAAAAAAAGATAGGAGTAAGTAGCCGTGACACGTTCACTAAAAAAAAATCCTTTTGTAGCTAATCATTTATTGAGAAAAATTGAGAAGCTCAACATAAGGGCAGAAAAAGAAATAATCATAACTTGGTCCCGGGCATCTACCATTATACCCATAATGATCGGCCATACAATTGCTATTCATAATGGAAAAGAGCATTTGCCTATTTATATAACAGATAGTATGGTAGGTCACAAATTGGGAGAATTCGCACCTACTCTGACTTTCCGGGGGCATACGAGAAGTGATAAAAAATCTCGTCGTTAATGTTAATAAAGTGAATATAGGTGCTCATCCTTTATTGATGAGAGGTGAACCTTATGATAAAGATAGAACCAGAGGCAGAAGTATACGCCTTAGGTCAACATATACCTATGTCTGCTCACAAAGCGCGAAGAGTAATTGATCAGATTCGGGGGCGCCTCTATGACGAAACACTTATGATACTAGAACTCATGCCGTATCGAGCACGTTATCCGATTTTTCAATTAGTTTCTTCCGCTGCAGCAAATGCTGCTCACAATCGGGGTTTCAACAAAACGTCTTTAATTATTAGTCAAGCCGAAGTGAACGAGGGTACTATTGTGAAAAAGTTAAAACCTCGAGCTAAAGGACATAGTTATCCGATAAAAAGGCCTACCTGCCATATAACTATTGTATTGCAAGATATATCCAAAGAGAGAAAGTTTGCCATATGGTCAAAAAAAGGGGGATGGATATATAAAGAGCTGTTTATAGATATTCAAGAGAGGTATCACTATATGCTATACAATATGATAAATCAGGACAGAATGATATGGGCTAATAGCAAGCGCGAGGCCATATGGGACAAAAAATAAATCCACTAGGTTTCAGGCTTGGTACAAGCCAAAGCCATCATTCCCTTTGGTTTGAACAACCAAAATATTATTTTGAGGGACTCCAGGAAGATAAAAAAATACGGGATTATATTCAGAATTTTTTACAAGAAAATATGAGAATATCCGCCGGTGTCGAGGGAATTGGACGTATAGAGATTCAAAAAGGCATCGACCTGATCCAGGTCATTATATATATGGGATTCCCAAACTTATTAAAAGAGGAGAAATCTCAAGCAATTAAAGAATTACAGAGCAATGTACAAACAATATGTAACTCTCTCAATTCTCTAAACCGAAAAGTTAACATTGCAATAATAAGAATTAAAGAACCTTATGGACACCCTAAAATTCTTGCAGAATATCTAGCCGAACAATTAAAGAATAGAGTTCCTTTTCGAAAGGCCATACAAAAGGCTATTGAATTAACTGAAAAAACAGGGACAAAGGGAATTCAAATCCAAATCGCAGGACGTATTGAAGGAAACGAAATTGCACGTGTCGAATGGATTAGAAAAGGTAGGGTTCCCCTGCAAACCATTCGAGCGAAAATTGACTATTGTTCCTATACAGTTCGAACTATTTATGGAGCACTGGGCATCAAAATTTGGATATTTACAGACGAGCGGTAATGGCCCTTTGATTATCTTTACCTTCTATCCAATCTATCTGGAAATGAAAGAAAGAATGGAACACAAAAATAATGAAGGAGTTTGTTATTTTTTCGTTCAATAAAAAAAAAACAGAGAAATTAGAATTCTTCGAGTCTAATTTGAATTCTAAAGGAGTTTTGAATAAAAAATTGATTGAATTTTTGGTAGAATTGCTATGCTTAGTGTGTGACTCGTTGGTTTTTTTTGAGATTCAGGTTAGGATTAAAAGGGGGACTAGCCCGTAGTATCAACTAATAATTATAGAACTAATATAATAACCAACCCATTGCTTCCTATTATCTGGATCTAAGGAACCAGTCACTATATGATGAATCGATCATATCGTTGTAGCAACTGAAAAAAAAAAATATTTTTGACATAAGATACAAAAAGAAATCAATCAGATCAGAAAGTTGTAAAGCAAAAAGGGATACGGATAATATGGAAGGGTGAGAGAAAAAAAAAAAAAAAGAAAATATTAATGATATATAATTCCAATATGATGTATGGTCTATGAATCATCTCATAAAAAAAAAGGCAATGTAATAAAGCATAGATATAGATTCGTCCAGAATTAGTAATTAGATTAGATGCATGCATCTAATTCATAAGAAAAAAAAAAAAGAGCCCCGAGTCAATAAAGACTGAGGAGATTGGCTCAGGAACAAATGAAATTAGAAGCTCTATTGCAAAGTTTGGACCTAGCCATTAATTGAGAAGCGGTGGGAACGACAGAACCTGTGACTCCAAAGGATTCTATTGAAAACGAATCCTAATGATTCATTGGGTGGGATGGCGGAACGAACCAAGAATCAATTCATTTATTCTGAGAGGTCATGGGATGACCCTACGAATAAAAGATATAATAGATTAAAAGAGTCAATATTCGCCCGCGAAAGATTATTGGAATTATTGCTAAGTTTTGGGCCGATTTCCTCAATCAATTTTATTTTTTGCATTATACTTTAATAAAAAACACAAAAAAAATATTTCATTTCAATAGAAATCAACTTCGAATTTTCTATACATAGACAAGCAGGGTATAACAATTTCTACGTGAGAGATTCGATCTCAAAAAATCCCCAGATTTCCTAATCATTAGCCCCGCAGAGCTTTGGTTCACATTTTGCTATTCCTAAGCTAGATTGACGAGCCAACTATTCAAGCCGTCTCTCTTCTTATGAGCTCGGCGAAAGCTAAATGATATGGGCAGACTCTGGTATCAAGAATTTTTGGTCATTTTTTTTTTTTTCGTTTCATTCGCGAGGAGCTGGATGAGAAGAAACTCTCATGTCCGGTTCTGCAGTAGAGATGGCATTGAGAAAGAACCATCAACTATAACCCCAAAAGAACCAGATTCCGTAAACAACATAGAGGAAGAATGAAGGGAATAGCTTCTCGAGGCAATCGTATTTGTTTCGGTAGATACGCTCTTCAGGCACTTGAACCTGCTTGGATTACATCTAGACAAATAGAAGCGGGCCGAAAATCAATGACACGATATGCGCGTCGTGGTGGAAAAATATGGATACGTATATTTCCCGACAAACCTGTTACAGTAAGACCCACCGAAACACGCATGGGTTCGGGGAAAGGCTCTCCCGAATTTTGGGTATCTGTTGTTAAACCAGGTCAAATACTTTATGAAATGGGCGGAATATCAGAAATGGTAGCCAGAGAAGCGATTACAATAGCTGCGTCCAAAATGCCTATACAAACACAATTCATTATTGCGGGATCGGAATGTGTAACCAAAATAAAGGGACCTTCGTGATGAAAAAACAACTTAGGTTTTTTACTTTTTTTATGAACAAAAAATATTTCTTCCTTTTTTTTCATGCAAAGGGCAAAGAAAAAAAATGATTCAAACTCAAACCCATTTAAATGTAGCAGACAACAGCGGGGCTAGAGAATTAATGTGTATTCGAATCATAGGAGCTAGTAATCGACGATATGCTCATATCGGTGACGTTGTTGTTGCTGTAATCAAAGAAGCAGTTCCCCACACGTCTCTACAAAGATCAGAAGTGATCAGAGCTGTAATTGTCCGTACATGTAAAGAACTCAAACGTGACAACGGTATGATAATAAAATATGATGACAATGCGGCAGTTGTCATTGACAAAGAAGGAAATCCAAAAGGAACTCGAGTTTTTGGTGCGATCGCTCGGGAATTGAGACAGTTGAATTTTACGAAAATAGTTTCATTAGCTCCTGAAGTATTATAAATACCTACTATTACTACTAGATGAGACTATGATTTAGTAGGGTATCTGAAAACGATTCAACGAAAATGACTTGACTTTGTAGAATTGATTAGTAGATTGTGTCTCACGCATATACCTTAAAAAAAAAAAAAGAAAGTAGAACATGTTGATTAGATGAAAATTCGGAGGCACTAATAATTTGAGTCATGGGCAAGGATACTATTGCAGACCTAATAACGGCTATACGGAATGCTGACATGGATAAAAAGAGAACGGTTCGAGTTGCATCTACGAAAATTACCGAAACCATTGTGAAAATACTTCTACAAGAAGGCTTTATTGAAAATGTAAGAACACATCGAGAAAGTCATAAAAATTTCTTGGTTTCAACGCTGCGACATAGAAGAAATAGGAAAGGCCCATATAGAACTATTTTAAAACGTATTAGTCGACCCGGCCTACGAATCTATTCCCACTATCACAAAATTCCTAGGATTTTAGGAGGGATGGGGATTGTAATTCTTTCCACTTCTCGAGGTATAATGACAGACCGAGAGACTCGATTAGAAAGAATAGGGGGAGAAATTTTGTGTTATATATGGTAATCTTTCTGGTATCCGCGGATAAGGAACTCCCTAACTTAAAACTTACGTTTTTTTTTTTTGAAAAAAGGGATAGGTATATAGAATGAAAGAAAAAAAAAATCGACTTACCAAGGTTTAATCACTGAATCACTTGAAAATGGTATATTTCGAATTCATTGTAGATAATGAAGATCTGATCCTGGGTTATCTTTCAGGAAGGATACGAGGTACTTTTATACGAACACTACCGGGGGATAGGATCAAAATTAACATAAATAGTTATGATTGAACGAGGGGACACATAATTTATAGACTCAGGAATAAAGATTCAAACGATTAGGCGGCTCTCGAAGATCCCGTTCGTTGGAACACAATTCGAAGTTCAAAATACATTTCAAGAAACTTATTTTCTTCTAAAGAGTAGATTCCTAATCCAGGCAAGGAAAAAGAAATTATGAAAATAAGGGCCTCTGTGCGTAAAATTTGTGACAAATGTCGACTAATCCGTAGGCGGGGCCGAATTATAGTAATTTGTTCCAATCCTAGGCATAAACAGAGGCAGGGATAATCTTTCTAAAAAAAGACTCTACAAGGTACCCAATGCACAAATGAAAGGATCTGTTTTGACATGAAATGGATATCTCCGTATATCTCTGACTCATATTTATGAGATGATAAAATATGGCAAAACCCATACCAAGACCAAGAATTGGTTCGCGTAGGAATGGACGCATTGGTTCACGTAAGAGTGGACGTAGAATACCAAAAGGAATTATTCATATTCAAGCGGGTTTCAACAATACCATTGTAACGGTTACAGATATACGGGGTCGGGTGATTTCGTGGTCCTCCGCCGGTACTTGTGGATTCAGGGGCCCAAGAAGAGGGACACCCTTTGCCGCTGAAACCGCGTCAAAACACGCTATTCGTAAACTAGTAGATCGGGGTATACAACGAGCCGAAGTCCGGGTAAAAGGACCAGGTCTCGGAAGAGAGGCAGCAGTACGAGCCATTGGTGTAAGTGGTATAAAATTCATGTCTATCAAAGACCTAACCCCTATCCCACACAATGGGTGTAGACCTCCTAAAAAAAGACACATATAGAAACAAAAATTGAACATCTTTCAAGAGAAATAAATGATTCAATGATTTGATCAACAAATATTACTATGCTTCGAGAGGAAGTAGCAGTATCTACTCGGACACTACAGTGGAAGTGCGTTGAATCAAGAATAGACAGTAAGCGCTTTTATTATGCCCGTTTTGTTCTATCTCCGCTTATGAAAGGCCAAGCCGATACAATCGGCATCGCGATGCGAAGGGCTTTGCTTGGAGAAATAGAAGGAACATGTATAACACATGCAAAATCTGAAAAGATACCACACGAATATTCTACCATAGTCGGTATTGAAGAATCAGTACATGAAATTTTAATGAATTTGAAAGAAATTGTATTGGGCAGTAATCTCTATGGAACATGCGACGCATCTATTTGCGTCAAGGGCCCTGGAAACATAACAGCTAAAGACATCATCGCACCGCCTTTTGTGGAAATCATTGATACTACACAGCATATAGCTAGCCTGACAGAACCAATCAATTTGTGTATTGGATTACAAATCGAGAGGAATCGAGGATATCATATGAAAACACCAAATAACGCTCAAAAGGGAAGTTATCCTATAGATGCAGTATTCATGCCTGTTCGAAATACGAATCATAGTATCCATTCGTATGGAAATGAAAAAAATGAGATGCTTTTTCTCGAAATATGGACGAATGGAAGTTTAACTCCTAAAGAAGCACTTCATGAAGCCTCCCGTAATTTGATTGATTTATTTCTTCCTTTTCTACATGCGGAAGAACAAGACATAGATTTAGAGGACAATCAAAGGGGGGTTACTTTACCCTTTTTTACCTTTCATGATGGTTTGACTAAACTAAAAAAAAATGAAAAGGCGTTGAAATCTATTTTTATTGACCAACCAGAATTGCCGTCCAGGACCTATAATTGCCTCAAAAGGTCCAATATACATACATTATTAAACCTTTTGAATAAGAGCCAAGAGGATCTCCTGAAAATGAAACATTTTCGAATAGAAGATGTAAAAGAGATAGTGACCGTTCTACAAAAAAAAACATTTCGTAAAAAATTTCCCGAAGAATAAGCTTTCAATTTGAAAATGAAAAATCCGTTGGACAGATTTCCTCTTTTTTTTTTATTTGTATTTTATTTTCTAAAGAAAAATTTCATCAATTTTGAGTCTTCAGTAAGATCTGTATATTCGGAATAGATCCAGAATTCTATTGAAAAAATCTTTGTATCTAGGGAAAATTCACTTTGAGGTGACTATTTCCTAGATA